GATTGGTACTGCAGTAGCCCTTTGGTTGGGTATTGGAGCAACATTACCTATTGATAAATCTCTAACTTTAGGTCTTTTTCAAATTGATTCCACCGTGAAATAAAATATCACAACGTATCTTTCTAGGGAAGTGAATCTTCCCTAGATACGTTTATTCCAGTTAATTCTGAATCTATATTTAATATAATATACGGATCGTGCTGAATAAATTTAAGCAAAAAAAAAAAGATGAAATCATTCCAATTCCAATGGACTTCAACAAATAAAAAACTTATTCTTAGGTAAATCAATTACGAAATGTTTTTGTATAATGACCAATATCTGTTTTACATCTTCTATGCGCAAATGTTCAATTTTCATAAGATCTTCTTGACTCTTATTCAAAAGGTCTAATAATGTATGTATATTGGACCTTTTGAGGCAATTATAGGTCCTCGAAGGCAATTCTAATTGGTCAATAAAAAAACATTTCAATTCGATTTCTTTTTTTTTTCTTAGTTTATCCAATCCATCATGAAAAGTGAAAAAGGGTAAAGTAACCCTATTTTGATTGTCCTCTACATTTTGATCTTGTTCTTCTGCATGTAGAAACGGAATAAATAAATCAATCAAATTACGGGAGGCTTCGTAAAGTGCTTCTTTAGGAGTTAAACTTCCATTCGTCCATATTTCGAGAAAAAGTATCTCTTGTTTTTCATTCCCATTACTATAAGAATGAATACTATGATTTGCATTTCGAACAGGCATGAATACAGCATTTATTGGATAACTTCCTTCTTCAGCGTTATTTGCTGTTTTCATACGATATCCTCGATTACTCTCGATTTGTAATCCAATACAAAAATCAATTGGTTCCGTCAGGCTAGCTATATGCTGTGTAGTATCAACGATTTCCACAGAAGGTGGTGAGATGATGTCTTGAGCAGTTACATATCCAGGACCCTTGACGCAAATAGATGCGTCGCGAGTTCCATACAGATTACTTTTCAATACAATTTCTTTCAAATTCATTAAAATTTCATGTACGGATTCTTCAATACCTTCTATGGTAGAATATTCATGTGGTATCTTTTCAGATTTTGCGCGTGTAATACATGTTCCTTCTATTTCTCCAAGCAAAGCCCTTCGCATCGCAATGCCTATTGTATCAGCTTGACCTTTCATAAGCGGAGACAGAATAAAACGTCCATAATAAAAACGCTTACTGTCTTCTCTTGATTCAACACACTTCCACTGTAGTGTCCGAGTAGATACTGCTACTTCTTCTCGAAACATAGTCATATTATTTGATCCGATCATTTAATCATTTCTTTCTCTTGAAATTCGTTCAATTCTCAATTCTTATTTCTATATACGCCTTTTTTTAGGAGGCCTACACCCATTATGTGGCATAGGGGTTACGTCTCTGACAAAACTTAATAGTATACCACTTCTACGAATGGCTCGTAGTGCTGCATCTCTTCCAAGACCAGGACCCTTTATCATAACTTCTGCTCGTTGCATACCCTGATCTACTACTGTACGAATAGCGTTTGCGGCTGCGGTTTGGGCAGCAAACGGCGTCCCTCTTCTTGTGCCCTTGAAGCCGCAAGTACCGGCGGAGGACCAAGAAACAACCCGACCCCGTATATCTGTGATTGTTACAATGGTATTGTTGAAACTTGCTTGAACATGAATAACCCCTTTTGGTATTCGACGTCCAGTCTTACGTGAACTAATGCGCCCACTCCTACGTGAGCCAATTCTTGTTATGGTTTTTGTCATATTTTATCATCTCCTAAATATGAGTCAGAAATATACGTATATTTTATTTTCATGTCAAAATGGGTCCTTTATTTGTTTGTGTATTGAGTCCTTTGGAGAGTCTCTTAAAAAAAAAATTATCCCTGTCTCTGTTTATGCCTCGGGTTGAAACAAATTACTATAATTCGTCCCCGCCTGCGGATCAGTCGACATTTTTCACAAATTTTACGAACGGACGCCCTAATTTTCATATTTGTTTCTCCTTAATTTTATTTTAATTTTGAATCTACTCCTTCGAAGAAAAGAAAATAAGTCTCTTGAAATTTTTAACCTCCGATTGTATCCGAACGAGAGGAATGTTGAAAAGTCACTACGAACCCGAAACATACCATTGGAAAGTGATTCAGTAATTAAACCTTCATGAATCCATTTTTGTTCTTTCATTCCAGGTAACCCCTTTTATTATCAACTCATGGAGTAGGAGTGATATTAGACAACCCTTCCTCTTTTTTCAAAAAAAAAATAGGAAGTTTTCCTACGGATGCAATTCGTAGATCATAAAGATCACCATATATATAACAAAATTTCTCCCCCGATTCCTTCTAGTCGAGCCTCTCGGTCTGTCATTATACCTCGAGAAGTCGAAAGAATTACAATACCCATTCCTCCTAAAATCCTAGGAATTCGTTGATGGTTGGAATAGATTCGTAGGCCGGGTCGGCTGATACGTTTTAAAACAGTTCTATATGGCCCTTTTCTATTCCTTCTATGTCGCAGAGTTGAAACCAAGAAATATTTCTTGCTTACTCGATGTTTTCTCACATTTTCGATAAAGCCTTCGCGTAGAAGTATTTTAACAATGTTTTCAGTGATATTTGTAGATGCTATTCGAACCGTTCCTTTTTTATCCATGTCAGCATTTCGTATAGAAGTTATTATTTCGGCAATAGTGTCCCTACCCATGATGAACTATAATTATTGGTGCCTCCGGGTTTTTATATAATCAGCATGCTCTACTCTTTTTTTTTCATGAATTATTAAAGGTATATGCGTGAGAAACAATCTACTAATGCATTCTACTAATTAATGGAATCTAATTCAGTTCAGATATCTTACTATGAACCTCCCTTTTTTTATGTTTTATTATGTTTTCATCTATTAGTATTTATTTAGAATCTATTTATAATACCTCAGGAGCTAATGAGACTATTTTAGTAAAATTCAACTGTCTCAATTCCCGAGCGATCGCACCAAAAACTCGAGTTCCTTTGGGATTTCCTTCTTGATCAATGACAACTGCTGCATTGTCATCATATTGTATTATCATACCATTGTCACGTTTGAGTTCTTTACATGTACGTACAATTACAGCTCTGATCACTTCTGATCTTTGTAGAGGCATATTGGGAACTGCTTCTTTGATTACAGCAACAATAACGTCACCAATATGAGCATATCGGCGATTACTAGCTCCTATGATTCGAATACACATTAATTCTCTAGCCCCGCTGTTGTCCGCTACATTTAAATAGGTCTGAGGTTGAATCATATCATTCTTATTATTTTTCTCTTTTTTCTTTCAATGCTAACTAACTAAAGGGCGAAGAAAAAAAGAAGAAAGATTGTTTGTCCAGAAATAAAAAAACTGCGGTTTTTTCATCACAAGGCCCCTTTCCTTTCGTTCCATATCCCTATCCCGCAATAACGAATTGAGTTCGTATAGGCATTTTGGACGCAGCTATAGAAATAGCTTCTCTGGCTACAATTTCTGATACTCCACCCATTTCATAAAGTATTCGACCCGGTTTAACGACGGATACCCAATATTCGGGAGATCCTTTCCCCGAACCCATACGTGTTTCGGTAGGCCTTACTGTAACAGGTTTGTCTGGAAATATACGTACCCATATTTTTCCACCACGACGCGCATATCGTGCCATGGCTCGTCGCCCCGCTTCTATTTGTCTAGATGTGATCCAAGCGGGTTCAAGTGCCTGAAGGGCGTATCCGCCGAAACAAATTCGATTGCCTCGATAAGATATTCCCTTCATTCTTCCTCTATGTTGTTTACGAAATCTGGTTCTTTTGGGGTTATAGTTGATGGTTGTTTCTCAATGCCATCTCTACTGCAGAACTGGACATGAGAGTTTCTTCTCATCCAGCTCCTCGCGAATGAAACGATTAAATAATATTGTATATATTTTGAATTGAATGAATAATGAATCATGGAATTTTTTGAGATATAATCTGTCACGTACACGTAGGAATAAAATAAAATGATAAATTCCATTTTATAATTAATGAATCTTCATTTATTTTTACCTTTATTTTATTTATTTTTATTGAATTGCCCAAAACTTAGCAATCCAGTAAGGCTTTCGCGGGCGAATATTTGCTCTTTCAACATCCCTTTCATTCGTAGGGGCGTTCCATGACCTATCAGAATAAATGAATTGGTTCTTGGCTCGTTCCGCCATCCCACCCAATGAATCATTAGGATTCGTTTTCAAGGGAATCTTCCTCAGTCACAGGTTCTGTCGTTCCCATCGCTTCTCGATTAATGACTAGGCCCGAACTCTGCAATGGAGCTCCTAATAAAATTTGTTCCTGAATCAATCTTCTCAGTCTTTATTGACTCGGCGCTCTTTATTCTTTTTTATTTTTCGTATAAATTGTATTCATATTCATCGAATCTAATTATTAATTATGGACGAATACATTAATGCTTTATTACATTGCCTTTTATAAGATAGTTCATAGACCATACATATTGGAATCATATATCATTGCTATTCTTTTTCTTTCTTTCTCTCACCCCTCCATTTATCCATATCCCTTTGTTTTTGCTTCACAACCTTATAGATTTATTTTTCTTTTATGTAAAAAAAAATGCTTCAGTTGCTACAACAATATGATCAATACATCATATAGCGACTGGTTCCTTGGATCCAGATAATACGAAGCAATGAGCTGGTTATTAGTTATATAGTTATTAGTTCATACTAGGGGATGGCCCTTTGTTTTTTAATCCTAACCTAACTCTAAATAAAAAACCAACGAGTCACACACTAAGCATAGCAATTATATGGAGATGGAGTCAATCGAATTGTTATTCAACCCTATAGAATTAAGAATTCGAAAAAATTCTCATTTTTTTGATTGAACGGAAAAAAATGAACGAGTTTGTGATTTTTTATTCAATTGCCGGATGGATGGAACAGAAAGACAACGAAAGGCCCATTATTCCTCGTCTGCAA